AATGACTGGAAAAGTAGAAACAAGACCAGATATAATTTGATCATTATGAGAAAATCCAAAATCTTTGTAGACAAAGCCAATCATTAGTTCCCAACCATGGGGTGAATGGAATCCGATACATAAATCTGTTAATAAAAGAATCGAAAAAGCCTTTATTGTGTCACTTAAGTTATATAGGAATTCCTGAGCCCAAGAGTTAAGAATAACAAGTTCTTTATTACCCAAAATTGAATAACCACTTAGAATAACGAAACAGATTATATTTGTCAAGAAGTGCAAAATCGTATGGATATGATCCTCATTGTGTATCTTGATTAATTGGAGCGTTTCTTTGTGGATTCCTATACGAAGGTTTTGTAGATGTGTCTCCGAGTATTCCTTGATCATTTCCTCCAAAAGAAAGATTTCCTCCAATTCTATGAATTTTTCGAGAATATTTTTTTCTTGAATATCATTCAAAAAAATTTCAGATTGCCTGGTATTCCACCAATAAGTAACCCAAGATTCCAGACTTTTATTAAATGAGAGAGAAATCCACCAGGGCAAAAATACTATAGATGCAAGATATAAAAGAGGGTTGAATGCTTTCTTTTTTGACATTTTTTCATTTCGTCTATGAATTTTTAATGAACCGACCTCATTAGTTGACTCTACGCCATCCAATATTTCTCTCATGCATGAGTTCTATTACAAAGTATCGAACTTATGAATCTATTCACTGTTTTGTTTTGTGGTTGTTACGTTACGTATACGTCTTCTTTGACTAGAATGAGCGTTATGAAGAAACTTCAGTTAAGTTATGGTATAGAAAAGGGGGATTCTTTAGTTTTTCCTTACTGCTGAGAAAGTATTCACTCTCTCAGCTCATTTCTCAAAATACTTCAATCGGTACACGCAAGAAATAGGCCAATTCGGCAGCTTTTTGTTCGATTTCCCGTGGAGTAACATTCTCATCAGTACGAGTCAAGGGAATGGCCCCCTGGCCTCTGATATCCATATAAAGGACACGGCGAGCATAAATACCCTCTTTAACTTCTATTCTGACGGACTGAATATCCTTTATAAGGAATCGGAGGAAGATGCGACGATTTTTTCCAGGGAATCCCCAACGAAAAATACACACCATTCCTTCTTTTCTATCGAATCGATCATAACCACCCCCTACATTCCACGAAATTGTGCACCACAAATAGGAGCTAATAAAGAGACCCGCGATCCCATAGAAAGACATCACAATCCCTTGTGGAAAAAAAAGGATTTGCTGAGACGGAAATAAAGATATCAAGTTTCTCCCAAGATAACTGGAAGTTCCAACCAATAAGAATCCTAATGAACCTAAAAAAAGGATAATGGCCCAGCAGAAATTACTTGTTTTTCGCGACCCCGTTATAGGTTGTATCCATATATGTTCTGATCGACAACTCATACTTGATCTGGTTTCGTTTTATTGTAATTGAGAGAATACCCTAGACTTTAGTCTTTTTGTTTCCGAAGTAACTCTCATCAACTAGTACTAGTTTGATGTGAACCTTTAAGAGTAATTTATCAAATTGGTTAGATCTAAAAAAAAAAAAAATACCCTTCGTATGATCCCATCAATATACATATAGATGTACCGATTTTACAGTTCAGCCATCCGGCGATCCTGAGATTTTTTCAAATAGATAGAATTCCGTTAACCCCATATCATCTTTCTACAGGCCAAAGAGCCCCTTTTCGACGGAAGCGCCGCATGTTATACCTTCTTTTCTTACACTAAATAGGTATCTGCGTTATGATACAAGTCTTAGTTTTGAAAAAAAAAAATGGATCAGAGTTGGGCCCATCAGATCTAAACAGTCTTATTTTTTTGAACATGAAGAAATAAAGAAGCCATTGCCATTGCCGGAAATACTAAGCCTACTAAAGGCACCAAAACAGAGGGAAAGTCGAAAGTTGTCATATAAAGGATACCTCAATTTACTATTTGTACCTGTTATTATTTATATTAAATATTATAAAGATAAAGATTAGTAATTAGTATAAATATAAGTATATATCTAAGTGAGTATAGAAGGTACAAAAGCATATATCATATCTATAGTTTCTATATTCTATATTTGGATTATATATACATACGTAAGACGTAGAACAAAAATTTTTCATTTTCCTAGAATTTAACGAAAATAAGAATTCACTATTTTTCTTGTTGATAGAAGCCTCTTAACTGAATTAGTAATCAAGAATATAGATAAAAAGGAGTTATCCACAACTTTTGATTTCTTTTTACAATTTAGATCTTATGTCAACAAAGAAACCCCATTCATATTCGTTTTACTTGGATTCTGATAAACTAACTACTTGTTTGCTACAAATAAAAAAGGAACTTAATGCTCTATTGAATTTTGATTCAAAGGAAAGAAAGCGTGGAGCTGAAATAACTCACTCAGAACGCTTTTTAAAGGATTACGTGGTACGATTAGATCGAATAAGCCCTTCTGGAATAAATATTCAGCCGCCT